AAATATATAATTCAAGTAGGCAAATCGAAAAAAAAAAGATGGTTGAATCAAAATAATTCCTTTTTCAGTTCTATTTCTTTCAGAGGGTAATATGAATGTTCTATTATGTTCTATCAAAACACTAAAAGGTTTATACGATATATCCGGTGTGGAAGTAGGCCAACATTTCTATTGGCAAATAGGAAGTTTCCAAGTCCATGCGCAAGTACTTATTACTTCTTGGGTCGTAATTGCTATTTTATTAGGTTCAGCCATTCTAGCTGTTCGTAATCCACAAACCATTCCTACTGATGGTCAGAATTTCTTTGAATATGTCCTTGAATTCATTCGAGACGTGAGCAAAACTCAAATTGGAGAAGAATACGGTCCATGGGTTCCCTTTATTGGAACTATGTTTCTATTTATTTTTGTTTCGAATTGGTCAGGGGCTCTTTTACCCTGGAAAATTATACAGTTACCTCACGGGGAGTTAGCCGCACCCACAAATGATATAAACACGACCGTTGCTTTAGCTTTACTTACTTCAGTAGCATATTTTTATGCGGGCCTTACAAAAAAGGGATTGAGTTATTTCGGTAAATATATTCAACCAACGCCAATCCTTTTACCTATTAACATCTTAGAAGATTTCACAAAACCGTTATCGCTTAGTTTTCGACTTTTCGGAAATATTTTAGCTGATGAATTAGTAGTTGTTGTTCTTGTTTCTTTAGTACCTTTAGTAGTTCCTATACCAGTCATGTTCCTTGGATTATTTACAAGCGGTATTCAAGCTCTTATTTTTGCAACCCTAGCTGCGGCTTATATAGGCGAATCCATGGAAGGTCATCATTGACTAGTTTCCAACACAGTCTTTTTTAGCTTAGCCTGACGCAATGTATGCGCCGTTTGAGGTAATCCACTTAGGGAAGATAAATATACAAATAAGGTATAAATCAAGATATAGACGATCTAGAGTAATTGTAAAAAAGGTTACGATATTTTTTAGTTGTAAAAAAAAATATGGATTGGTTTGCGTAGGAATGGGGGGTCGAACTAGGTGTATATAATCTAATCGCTATAAGACAACTCTTGTGAATCTTTCGAAGAATGATTCGAGAATCCCGATGACTTTAAGATACAATATTTGGTTTACGGTATGGGGGAAAAACGCGTATATGTGATATTAGACATTAACTAGGTATATATGAACTAAAGATATATCTAATTTGTCTTACTATTGTGAATTTGGATAGGGATTTCAATAGAAACCTTTCCATTTCGTCGGTAATTGTGACTTGAATATTGGTTGATTGTATCATTAACTATTTCTTTATTTTTGTTTTGGCGCGAGGAACTTATCATGAATCCACTGATTTCTGCCGCTTCCGTTATTGCTGCTGGATTGGCTGTCGGGCTTGCTTCTATTGGACCTGGGGTTGGTCAAGGTACTGCTGCGGGACAGGCTGTAGAAGGGATCGCGAGACAACCAGAGGCGGAAGGAAAAATACGGGGTACTTTATTACTTAGTCTAGCTTTCATGGAAGCTTTAACAATTTATGGGTTAGTTGTAGCATTAGCTCTTTTATTTGCGAATCCTTTTGTTTAATCCTAAAAACACATATTTTTATTTATTTCCGTAAGATTTGTTGATCTTGTTTTTTCGAATTATTTTAATATTTAATTCCTACAATTTAATTACTTAGGAACAACAACCCACGGAAATCCCTGGTTTAAGAATGAGGATCCAACTCACTTTTTCCTTTACCTTCTTAGTCCAATGGACGAACTTTTTTTAGGAAGTATTGCAATTGTATTGTAACAAACGAGGTATTTCGCAACCGACCTGTATAAGACCTGGTACCGAATTTGAATCGAACTAATTCGAATCGAATAAGTATCAAGCTTATTGGAAATTTCCAAGTATTGGAAATTTCCAATTGAAAAAAAAATCCATTAAAATCCATTTCTAATATCAATATATTTTTTGACTCAATTTACTATTTTCTATTTAGAAATAGTGAAAGTCATAATAAAAGAATACAATAAAGAATAGAAATAAAAAAAAATAAGTAGTCTATCTATAACTAGAAGAAAGCTATAACTATAAGAAAGAGGAGATCATATGAAAAATGTAACCGATTCTTTCCTTTCCTTGGGTTATTGGCCATCCGCGGGGAGTTTCGGGTTTAATACTGATATTTTTGCAACCAATCTAATAAACCTAAGCGTAGTACTTGGTGTGTTAATTTTTTTTGGAAAGGGAGTGTTAAGTGATTTATTAGATAATCGAAAACAAAGGATCTTGAAGACTATTCAAAATTCAGAAGAATTACGCAAGGGGGCCCTAGACCAGTTAGAAAAAGCCCGGGCCCGCTTACGGAAAGTCGAAATAGAAGCGGATCAATTTCGAATGACTGGATACTCTGAAATAGAACGAGAAAAATTGAATTTGATTAATGCAACTTATAAGACTTTGGAACAGTTAGAAAATTATAAAAATGAAACCATTCATTTTGAA